CCGTGTAAACCAAAATCCTATTAATAAATAAGAACACATTCCCACTAGTTCCCAAAAAATATAAATTTGTATCAAATTGGAACTGGTAACTAATCCCAACATAGATGCATTGAAAAAACTCAGATAAGCAAAAAATCTCAAATATCCCCGATCATGAGACATATAAATGTCACTATAAATAAGAACTAAGATTCCGACAGTAGTAATTAGTATTGACATAATAGAAGTTAGCGGATCAATCAAGTATCCAAACTCTAAGGAAAAATCATTATTGATGACCCAAGACCATAGATATTGATAGATAAAACTCCCATTTATTTGTTGAATAGACAGATTGACCGAAAATACCATAGCTATACTTAAGAGTAAAACACTAGGAAAAGCCCATATACGACGAATATTTTTTGTTGCTGTTGGAATAAATAGAAGTCCCAACCCTATTAACATAGTAACGGGAAGTGGAAGAAAGGGTATTATCCATGCATATTCATATGTATGTTTCATAAGAAAACAAACGAAAATTTTTCTTTTAATTTTAATTGAAAATTAAATTGTTATTGATAATTATTTCTGATTCGCCAATTGTTATTCTTATCTTAATTGTAATTTAAGAATTCTCGTTTTTATCAGATATTTACAATATTAAAAAATTGACAGTTAAATAATATGGCCAAATAGTTACTTAAAGGTTATTAACTACTAATTAACTACTAATTAAGATAATTATAATTTAATTAAGATAATTATAATTAAGATAATTAAAAAAAATATATTTATTATATTAAAATAGAATAGACAATCTGAGATTCTTAATCATTCTATTTTCTACTATTACTATTAGATAGATTACATTATTACTAGATATATAGATAGATTATACTATTAGATAGATTACATTATTACTAGATATATAGATAGATTATACTATTAGATAGATTACATTATTACTAGATAGATTACATTATTACTATTATTATATGATATATTATATGATTACATTATTATTTTTATTTTTTTATATATTTATTTTTTGATTTTTTGATTTAATTTTTAATTTAATATATAATATATATTAAATAAAATAAAATGAATATATATTAATATACATAATATGTCTATATTTTAATATACATAATTAATGTACATAATTAATATACAAATACAATTTACAATTTTTATTTATATTAAGAATATATTAATAATAATATAAATTTATTATTAAATTATATTATTTATTATTATAATAATTTATTATTATAAATAATAAATAATTTATAAAAATGAAATATAATTGATTTTTTTTTATTTCATTTTCTAAATTTAGAGTTTGATACATGTGATATGTAATATGCACATGCACAGACAGTTAATTAATATTTTCTATGTTTTGTTTTAATTTTCCTAATATATAAGATAGAATAAAACAAAAAATTAAGTAATGACTAATAAGAATTAATCCATTTTGAACAATACATGTCTTTCACATACAATCATATAACCTATTTTTTGAATGGCAGTTCCAAAAAAACGTACTTCTTTGTCAAAAAAACGTATTTGTAAAAACATTTGGAAGAGAAAAGGATATTTAGCCGCAATAAAAGCTTTTTCTTTGGCAAAATCGCTGTCCACCGGACGTTCGAAAGGTTTTTTTGTGCAACAAACAAATACAAAAAAAAAAGTCTTGGAATAATCAGAATTGACATAGCTTAAAGAGTTTTTTTAGATTCAATTTTGGATTAATTAATGTATTGAACTCCTGAATCAAATATAAGTAAAACTTATACCGTGTGGGATTTAGATTTTTGTGTTTCTTGGGTTCTAAATTTTTGTATAAATTTTTCCCTATCTCCTTTTCACAATAGAAATAGAGAAACCTTATTGTGAAAAGGGGGGTACAATTCGATAGAAATAAAAATTCTTTTGCTTTTTTTATGCTTAACTCAAAAGCATATTTGTTTGGTATATCTTATGATATATTATCAGTGGGGAGTATTAGATATACAGTAGGGAGTTTTTATTATCTTTATTTTATTTATTTTCATTTTTTTTTGAAAATAAGTGAAATAAGCTAAAGTGTCGAACCTTTAGAAAAGTTTCAAATTCTTTGGGAAATTGTGGTACATATGAAATCCTAGTTATTTGATTTTGCTCGCGGATAAAGGAATTCTTTTTTTTTTTTTTTTATTTTACTTGAAATCCCCGAAATAAAATCAAATAGGATAAATAAAAAGAAAAGACGAATCGTTGAAACAAAAAAAAATAGAAAAGGAACAACTATACCTCGACTGAAAATTGTCAAGTTCCAACATTTCTTGAAAAACTTTTTATTTGTATTTTAGTACGCAAAAATAGATTAGGAAAACCGAACACGAACAATACTAATTAAGCTAATAAGCTAAGGTTTTTTTTAAGATAAAGGTTCAAATAGGAATTGAAATTGAAACGAGTTTTTTTTATTCTAAGTCTTCATAGACTGATTGTATTGAATCTTTAAATCTCGACAATTCAACACAAATTTACTATACTTATTTAAAATTTAAAAGTAAAAAGTTTTAAATTTAAAAGGTAAGCCGCCATGGTGAAATTGGTAGACACGCTGCTCTTAGGAAGCAGTGCTAGAGCATCTCGGTTCGAGTCCGAGTGGCGGCACGCATTTTATAAAATTTTTAAACTATAAATCCTATAAATATAAATCCTATAAAAGAGACACATTAAATTTTATAATGTATTCAATTCTCGATTTTAATTATGTAACTCAATAATTATGTAATTCAATTATGTAGTGAGTGGGATTTATGATATTTACGACTTTAGAACATATATTAACTCATATTTCTTTTTCGATAATTTCAATTGTGATTATGATTCATGTAATGACCTTTTTAGCCCACGAAATTGTAGAATTACACAATTCATCAGAAAAAGGAATGATAGTTACCTTTTTCTCCATAACGGGATTATTAGTTTCTCGTTGGATTTCTTCAGCACATTTTCCCTTAAGTAATTTATATGAGTCATTAATCTTTCTTTCGTGTGGTTTATTCATTATTCATATGATTCCCAAGAGGGGGAACGATTTAAGCACAATAACTGCGCCAAGTACCATTTTTACTCAAGGCTTTGCCACATCGGGTCTTTCAACTGAAATGCATCAACCCGCAATATTAGTACCTGCTCTTCAATCTCAGTGGTTAATGATGCACGTAAGTATGATGTTATTGAGCTATGCGGCTCTTTTGTGTGGGTCGTTATTATCCGTCGCTCTTCTAGTCATTACATTTCGAAAAAAAATTGGTATTTTTTTCTTAATTAAGTCATTTTTGTTTGTTAAGACGAAATTTTTAAATGAAAAAAGAAATTCTTTGAAAAAAACTTCTTTTTTTCTTTCATTTAAAAATTATTACAAATATCAATTGACTCAGCGTTTGGATTATTGGAGTTATCGTGTCATTAGTTTAGGGTTTACTTTTTTAACTATAGGCATTCTTTGCGGAGGGGTGTGGGCTAACGAAGCATGGGGGTCCTATTGGAATTGGGATCCAAAAGAAACTTGGGCATTTATTACTTGGACTGTATTTGCGATTTATTTACATACTAGAACAAATAAAAGTCTTCAAGTTACGAATTCAGCACTTGTAGCTTCTATAGGATTTCTTATTATTTGGATATGCTATTTTGGAATCAATTTATTAGGTATAGGTCTACATAGTTACGGTTTATTCACATTAACATCTAATTGAAGAAACTATATGAGGAATACGTAAGAACATCCTTTCATGTATAACGAAAGTTTTTTGTTTGTACGAGTTTTTGAGAACCGTTTGAATGAATCAATGATTCATTCAAACGGTTCTCAAAAACTCGAGATCCATGTCATTACAATTCTAATTCACCTTTTTACATTATACAACGAACTGAAAATATTTAAATCTAAGAATTAGAAGACTTTCTGTTTCTATATCATTAATAAAAGCTTATCTATGAAAGTAATTAGATACGATAGCTTGTACCTTGTCAACTGATAGGGAAAGAACAAAATCGGGATAAATACCAATCCCGATTACGGGTAAAAAGATACAAATTGAAACAAATAGTTCTCTAGGTCCAGAATCCACAAAGATGGGGTTTGGAACATTGAATAGCTTGTATCCATAAAACATCTGACGTGACATAGATAATAAATAAATAGGAGTTAATATCATTCCCATTGCCATTACAAAAATAATTAAGATTTTTGGTATTAAAAAATATTTTTGACTAGTAATTATCCCAAAAAACACTACTGATTCCGCAACAAAACCACTCATACCCGGCAATGCAAGAGAAGCCATTGAAAAGCTACTAAACATGGTAAATAATTTTGGCATTGGGATCGATATTCCCCCCATTTCGTTTAGATAAACAAGACGTATTCTATCACAACTTGTTCCAGCCAAGAAAAAAAGTGCAGCACCAATAAATCCATGAGAGAGTATTTGTAAAATGGCTCCGTCGAGTCCTATGTTGGTTATGGACCCAATTCCTATAATTAAGAAACCCATGTGAGATACAGAAGAATAGGCTATTCTTTTCTTTAAATTCCGTTGACCCAGGGAAGTTAAAGCTGCATAGATTATTTGCATCGTTCCTATTATTACCAACCAAGGAGAGAATATCGAATGAGCGTGGGGTAATAATTCCATATTGATCCGAATGAGGCCATACGCTCCCATTTTTAACAAAATTCCGGCTAGAAGCATACATGTACTGTAATGTGCTTCTCCATGGGTATCTGGTAACCATGTATGTAGCGGTATAATCGGTAATTTGACAGCATAAGCAATAAGGAAGCCAAAATAAAATATTATTTCTAATGCCACAGGGTATGATTGATTAGCTAATCTTTCAAAATCTAATGTCGGTTCATTAAAGCCATATAAACCCATACCTAGAACTCCTATTAAGAGAAAAATAGAACCTCCTGCAGTGTACAAAATAAACTTTGTAGCTGAATAAAGACGCTTCTTTCCCCCCCACACGGATAAAAGTAAATAAACGGGAATTAATTCAAACTCCCACATGATAAAAAAAAGTAAAAGGTCTCGAGAAGAAAATAATCCTATCTGACCACTGTACATTGCGAGCATCAGAAAATAAAACAATCGCGGATTTCGAGTAACTGGCCAAGCTGCTAAAGTAGCTAAAGTAGTGATAAATCCTGTCAGTAAAATGGGTCCTATGGAAAGTCCATCAATTCCTAGTCTCCAGTGAAAATAAAAAATATCTATCCATTTTGAATCTTCTTCCAATTGGATTAAGGGATCGTCCAGTTGGAAATGATAACAGAATACATAGGCCATTAAAAGTAGTTCTAATAAGCATATACAAATAGTATACCACCTAAACATTTTATTTCCTCTATAAGGAAGAAAGAAAATTGAAGAACCCGCAAATATCGGCAAAACAACAAGTATTGTTAACCAAGGAAAATAACTCGTGATAAAGACAAGATACGTTTTGACCAGAAAAGCCCGTGCTCGAAATAATATATTTTATCGAGTACGGGCTTTTTGTCGGTAAAGAGGAATCAAATGATTCAGGTGGAATTTTTTATTTTATAATGTATCAATAAGCTAGACCCATGCTGCGAGTTGTTTCATGCCATAAATAAACACGAACACTCAAAAAATCTGTTGGGCAGGCGGATTCACATCTCTTACAACCTACACAATCCTCCGTTCTTGGCGCAGAAGCAATTTGTTTAGCTTTACACCCATCCCAAGGTATCATTTCCAATACATCCGTGGGGCAAGCTCGTACACATTGAGTACACCCTATACATGTATCATAAATTTTTACTGAATGTGACATTAGATCTAAAAATTCCCAATTTGAACATAAAAAATTTTCGATCTGGTAAAAAGAAATTACTATATTCTATTGTAGACACCAGACGAATCAATGTGTGGTTTATCAAAATTTCGAGAATCCCTATTTTTCTAAATCTGTTCGTGAGAAAAGCCAATAAACTTTGAGTTATGTTTTAATAACCATAATTATACAAGTTGCACTGTCAATTCAAATTTGAAAAGTGGAATATATTTATTATCTTATCTTACATAAAAGAAAATTTTAAATAAAAAATTCGCATTATTAATTAAAAATTTCTATAATTATTATATCTAATTATTATATCTATTATCTATTAGAAATCTATTATCTATTAGAATTATATATCTATTAAATTCTAATTTATCTAATTGAATATATAATTTATCTAATTGAATATATTTAATATATATATATTAAATATATTATTATTTAATATAATATTATAGTTATATATAGTTATTATAAATTATAGTTATTATAAATTGGTTATATTTTGATATTTATATATATATATATAGTTTAATATATTATTATTATATCTTATATTATATCTTATTTAATTATATTTAATTTATTTAATTATATTTAATGTCATTATATTGTTTGTGTTCCATTATGTATGTGTATCTGAATTTGTATATATGTTTTTGTATATGATGATTATGACTAATTATTCAACAAATTGGATTGATTGATACGGATTGATTTTCTATTCCGGTAAATTGACGAAACAATAGCTAACCCAATGGCTGCTTCGGCAGCAGCAACGGCAATAATAAATATTGAGAATATATTTCCTTTTAATTGGCGAGTATCAAATATATCCGAAAATGTTACGAGATTGATATTAACCGAATTTAGTATAAGCTCAAGACACATAAGTGCTCTAACCATATTTCGACTCGTGATCAATCCATAGATACCGATAGAAAATAAATAGACACTAAAAAAAAGTACATGCTCGAACATCATTGACTAACTCCTTATCAATCTCGATTCATTTCAATATGAACAACAATTTAAGTAATTCGATTAATAATAGAAAAATTACAGAACAAAAGAAGGTATTGGCATTAGATAGATTTAACTAAATTCTTTAAACCTTTCCATTTCTTTTTTTTTTTTTTAGATTTATTTATTTAGAATAATTCTCTAAGAATTTAACTATTTAATTTTAATTGTTTCTTAAATATTTTTTTTATTGACGAGCCATAGTAATTGCACCTATCAAAGAAACTAAAAGAATTATAGAAATTAGTTCAAAAGGGAGATAAAAATCTGTTGATAAATGAATCCCAATTTGTTGAACGTTACTTATTAGGTCCTGTTCCATAATCTGGTTTGATTTTGTAGTCCAAATAATTCCGTACCACGATGTGTCTAAGACAGTAGTAATTAGTAAAAAAAAAATACTAGTACAAACTAATAAAGTGATTCCATCTCCAATAGTCCAAAAGGGAGAATTTGTGGAATATTCTGAAACATTCATGAACATTACCGCAAATATGATTAGGATATTTACGGCTCCTACGTAAATAAGTAGTTGTGCGGCAGCTACAAAAAGGGAGTTCGCTGGAATATAAAATAAAGATATACAAACAAGAACCAATCCCAATGAAAAAGCGGAATAGATTGGATTGGTAAATAATACTACCCCTAGGGCCCCTAATACAAGAACTGATCCCAGCAATACTACAAGAAGGTCGTGCATCGGTCCGGGCAAATCCATTATGTATAATATGTATAAAATACAAAATAAACTAAGTAGAATCATGACCTTACTGAATGGTCCAGGAAATAGAAAGGGGAGAAAGAGGTTACTCCACTTTTCATGCATATGATACGTTCCTAATTGAATTAAATTATAGATTTATGTAGATATAAAAATTAGGCCAATATAACCCACTCTCTTTTTCTGAAAGAAAAAAAATTAGTTAAAATTCTCTACTTTGAAATCGTGAATTTTTCTCAGTTTAAATTAAATCAAAGATCTATTTTCAACAATCAATAGTTATTTAGTTATTTTTTGTAGTTATTGACCAACCAAACTAAAAGAAAAACTTAGATCTTTTATATCAAAATATCAAAACAAAATTTTATTAATTGGTAATCGTTTTTGAACTAAAAAGTTTTTCTTTGTCTATTTTGATTTGAGTTGAAGTTTTAACTGTTTTAATTGTATAATCTCCAATTACTGACACAGGTAACCGACCCAAAGCAATTTGATTATAATTCAATTCGTGACGATCATAAGCGGAAAGTTCATATTCTTCAGTCATTGATAAACAGTTTGTTGGACAATACTCAACACAGTTACCGCAAAATATACAGACTCCGAAATCAATACTATAATTAAGCAATTGTTTCTTTTTCATATCTTTTTCAAATCTCCAATCAACAACGGGTAGATCTATCGGGCATACACGAACACATACTTCACAAGCAATACATTTATCAAATTCAAAGTGAATTCGACCGCGGAAACGTTCTGATGTGATTGATTTTTCATAAGGATATTGAATAGTTACAGGTAAACGATTTATGTGGGATAAGGTAACTATGAAACTTTGACCAATGTACCTTGCAGCTCGTATTGTTTCTTGACCATAATTCATGAATCCAGTCACCATGGGAAACATATTGTAGATATCCATGAATAAGTTGATGTTTCTTTCTCTTGTTTGAAATGTTTCTTTCTCTTGTTTGAAATAAGTTATGATTTGAAATAAGTTATGAATCTAGAATATCATTATTCTATTCTGTTATCTTATTTGTATTTATAATGAAACAAGTTGAGAAGAAGTTGTTAATAATAGATTACCCAGAGAAATAGGTAAAAGAAATTTCCATCCAAGATTTAATAGTTGATCTATTCTAATTCTAGGAAAAGTCCATCTTGTTGTGATAGGAATGAACATAAACAAATAAGCTTTAGCTAATGTAATAAAGATACCAATTGTCATTCCAAAAACTCCAGTAATTTTTTCTATTCCGAAAAGTTCGGGAATGGCTATGTACGGAATAGAGAAATTCCACCCGCCTAAATAAAGAACCGTTAGAAATAATGAGGAAACCAACAGATTTAGGTAAGAAGCAAGATAAAATAAAGCATATTTGATACCCGAATATTCGGTTTGATAACCTGCTACTAATTCCTCCTCTGCTTCTGGTAAATCAAAGGGCAATCTCTCGCATTCAGCTAGAGAGGAGATTAGGAAAACTATAAACCCGATGGGTTGACGCCACAGATTCCACCCCCCAAAGCCATATTTTGACTGTGCTTCGACTATATCAACTGTACTTGAACTATTAGATAATTATAGTCGATAATAACATCACTGTTTGCATCGCTATTCCAAAACCGTACATGAGACCTCAGCTTCATACGGCTCCTCTATGGCCACAAATAAATGTAGGGACTCGTTTTTTATTATCAACCTCCTTGTGGAGATAAATATAATAAAGATTCATCAGAAAGTCCCAAATTATACCAACGAAATTCTGTCCGCTAGAAAAAGCACTTTGCTTCAGAATTGATCTCATTCCTTATTTAATTTATAATATCAAATTTATAATAAAAATAAATGAATTTCTCTTTCTTTTTTTTTCGGTAATAACTGAATCTTTCAGTCAAATACTTGTTACATCAATAAATATATAAATATAAAGAATTAGGAATTCCTTTTTGAATTGTGATAAGAATTTCACATATATGTAGAGAAAAGAAAAAATAAAATAAGAAATAATTTTTTTTTCACTCATTTGATCATGGAATTCCATTTCTTTTGTTCCTGTTCTTCTATCTCAGACTCAGAGGAGGGGTAAAAAATAAAAGAGTAAAGGATTAATTCGTTCTTGATAGTTATTTTTTAATCAGTGAATAGGAGCATACTCTAGATCGGAATCGTGGGGAAGTACTGCTTGATCATTTCTACCAATTTAAAGCCCTTATTATGTTATGATTCATTTTATGCGGAAATACCTCTTCTTTGATATTTTACATATCTCTATTACTAATCCTTTCTGTACCTTGGTGTTCCTAACTGTCCACTGATTTTTGATTGATTTACAGTATGGTAATACATACAAGACATTAATGGAGATTCCATACAGTTAATCTTTTCTTTTGCCCGCTTCAAGATATGATGATTAATGAAAGAATCTTAATCTTGGGGTAACTTGGGGTAAACAGTTTACCCCGCTTATGTTTACTTCAACTTTTTTCTTGTACATATGGAATGAGATTTTTTCTTATTACTGCAAATTTATAAGTTGTTTTATTTCACTCATATAACTATCTGGTTTAACCCATCGACCCGAACGATGAATAAAAAAAATCTATTCAATACATTCAACCCCCTTTCTTTTTTTTTTTACTTCTAGGAGAAAAGAAAAGTCCAAGTTGCTGTTCCAACGAATCGCACGTAGAGATATTGATAACACACATAGAGTTAATGGTATTTCATAACTAATAGATTGTGCAGCAGCTCGCAGACCACCTGAAAAGGAATATTTATTATTCGATCCATACCCTGACATAAGAAGACCGATAGGAGCAATACTTGAAATAGCGATCCATAAAAAAACACCCATACTGAGATCGGCTAAAACGAGTCGATACCCAAAAGGAATTACTAAATAACTTAATATAATTGATATGACCGCTATAGACGGTCCAATACTAAACAAATGAATATCTCCTCTGGAGGGGAGAAGGTCTTCTTTAAAAAGTAGTTTGATTCCATCTGCTAGAGCTTGAAGAATTCCCAAAGGCCCGGCATATTCGGGTCCAATACGTTGTTGTATCGCTGCAGATATTTCTCTTTCTAACCACACAATTACTAGTACTCCTACTGTAATTCCCAATATAAGGGTAAAAATAGGTACAAGAATCCATATGAGCCCATAGACTTCGTTTAAGGATTCTAATGTGGAAAAAGAATTTATAGCTTGTATTTCTGTCATATCAATTCTCATTTCAACGATCAACTTCCCCCATAATAATATCTATACTGCCTAGTATTGTCATGATATCAGCCAATTTCATTCTTTTAACTAGCTGAGAAAGAATTTGCAAATTAATGAAACCTGGTGGACGAATTTTCCACCTCCAAGGGAAAACACTATTATCTCCTATTAAATAAATTCCTAACTCTCCCTTTGGAGCTTCTACTCTTGCGTAAAGTTCTTGTTTTGACAATTCAAAATTAGGTGAAGGTTTTTTACTAAAAAATCGGTATTCAAAATCATTCCATTCGTAGTTTTTTGCTCTATGAAAACGTCGGACTTCTAAATTTTCATAAGGTCCTCCGGGAATTCCTTCTAGAGCCTGTTGAATAATTTTTATGGATTCCCCCATCTCACTGATTCGTACTAAATAGCGAGCTAATGAATCTCCTTCTTTTTGCCACTGAACTTTCCAATCGAATTCATTGTAACATTCATAATTATCAATTTTACGAAGATCCCACTGGATTCCAGAAGCTCGTAACATTGGGCCTGACAAACCCCAATTTATTGCTTCCTCTCCACCAATAATGCCCACCCCCTCAACTCGTTCCAAAAAAATGGGATTTCTTGTAATAAGTTTTTCATATTCAACAATTCTTGTTAAAAAATAATCGCAAAAATCCAAACATTTATCTACCCAGCCATAAGGCAGATCGGCAGCTACTCCTCCGATTCGGAAATAATTATGCATCATTCGCATACCTGTGGCAGCTTCGAATAGATCATATATCAACTCCCTCTCTCTGAAAATGTAGAAAAAGGGAGTTTGTGCCCCGATATCCGCCATAAAAGGTCCAAGCCATAACAAATGAGAAGCTATACGACTCAGCTCCAGCATAATTACTCTGATATGGCTGGCTCTTTTAGGCACTTGAACGTTTTCCAGCTGTTCTGGTGCATTTACTGTTATTGCCTCTGTGAACATAGTAGCTAAATAATCCCAACGTGTTACATATGGTAGATATTGTATAATTGTTCGATTTTCCGCTATTTTTTCCATTCCTCTGTGTAAATAACCCAATATGGGTTCACAATCAATAACATCTTCACCATCGAGAGTAACAATCAGTCTAAGAACACCATGCATTGATGGGTGGTGAGGCCCCATATTAACTATCATGAGATCTTTTCTTGTAGCTGGTACAATCATAGCGTTTTTCCTTAATTCATTATTCCACGAATTCCTCAAAAAAGAGATTCATCAAAATGAAAAATCTAATAAGACTACTGAAAAAAAAAATTTAAAAGATGAAATTAACGTTTTTTTGGCTCCCGAATATCTAACTGATCGGTTAATTTCTTATAACGTACTCTGTTTTTATTTGACAAATAAGTCAATAAACGTTGACGTTTTCCCAGAATTTTTCGTAAACCTTTTTGTGATAAAAAATCTTTTTTGTGCAACTCCAAATGTGAAGTAAGTCTCCGTATCTTATTGGTGAAACTGAGTACTTGAAATTCAACAGAACCTCGGTTTTCTTTTTTTTCTTCTTGTGGAATAAGTGAAATAAATGCATTTTTTACCATAAAGAATTTTTCTATCTTTTTTTTTTCATGTATTTTACAGGACCAGATAAATATATTATCTTATATTCTATCTTATGTATGTTATGTATGTTTCTATCTTGTGTATGTTATGTATGTTATGCTAGCGTTTTTATTTTAATCTAGTAGACATAACAATTTCATTTAAATTTATTTATTTCATATAGTAATATACTCTTTTATCCAAATCAAACTTTTCATTTGATTTGGATAAAAAGGGATAATACATTTCGATACTCTCTGAAAAGAAATGGTTTTTCGCCTAAAAACTCTTCTTAGAGCCAATTGATATTCAAGTTAATACGTATCGTGTACCAGAATGTAACACAACGTATGTGGCTATCCTTCCTTCGTTTTTCATCTACTAAAACGTCTACGATACGAAATTCTAGAAATTCTAGAAATATAAATTAATATAAATATAGAATAAAAATAGGGGATATAGTGTTAATAGTGTTAATATTGTACTCATTAACTATGTTAATTTCATTAATTAATTTAATTAATATAATTTTTTATTAATTATTAATATAATTAAATCTTAATTAATAGAATTAATTAATTTAAACATTAATTAATAATTAATATAGAAAAATATATAGTGGATTAAAAATATATAGTGGATTATAGTATTAACTAATTCTCAATCGTGGATATATACGTATTCTTAACATACTGAAACGGCTGCCATTATTGGTATTAAACCAATAGCGATTTATACAAGCTAAATCTTCTAATCGGTAATTAGGCCAAAGAAACAATTTGCATTTAATAAATGTATTTTGATAGGTATTAGGGCCTTTATTCTCATTCAAAACTTTTTGGGAGTTTCTTATATTGTTTTTGTTGTAAACATTACAAAATAGTGGATTTTCACGTACAGCATTCCAATTATAGGAATTAAAACAAATTAGAGTTCTCAACTCTCTACGACGTCTAGGGGATAAAATAGTTTCAGGAACAAGAAAATGATAATGATCTTGATACTCATTCATAAGCATATTCGGATGTCGTCCAATGGACTTATCAAAATTTTGCTTATCAACATATTTTATGCATTTTCTATGTTTTCTTTTATTAACCAATGAAATACCTATAATTATGGTCTGATATATCATGAATTTTCCATCTTTTTTTATAGATAGGCGAGTCGGTTCAATAATCAATATTCCTCTTTTTAGCAATTGTATAAGAGCCAGATCTTTTTGAATTATCATTACATCCAAATGCATCTCCCCTCTTTGAATCGAGGATATAGCAATTTCCCTGAAATTTGTCAGTCTAAGTAGGAGACAATATATTTTGATATTATTGAGAATTCTTTGATTCACAAGGTCATCCCATCTTAATTGAAAAAGAAAATGGTTTTTCAGAAAAAAATCTAGTTCCGCTTTCTGGTTTTTCTTGGATTGTTTTTTCTTTTTGTTTTTACTCTTTGACTTACTGTTATTCTTCTCAATGTGTTTTTTTTTGTCTTGTTTTTGTGGATCTGATCTCGGATTTCCTTGGTCCACTTGTTCATTTTTTTCTTGGTTAAATTTTTTGAATTCATTAATAGACTCTTTTTTATTGGATGATATGTGATTAGATGATATCTGAAGATTTTTGTTTGGGTTTACATTGATATTTTTATTTTGACTGATACTAATATTATTTTCATATAAATAAATATCAAAAAGAAGTAATTTGATTGGTATGATCCACTGTTGGATCTTATATGCATCAAAAGGTAGCCAAAATTCTGGGAAGAACCAAGGTTCCAGATTTGATATGTTAGGAGAATCCCCCTTTTGATTCATTCCCATCCAATCAAAAAAGTTTTTTTTTTGATTGGATGGGTTTCTTTTTTGATGAATCATAAGAAAAAAAAGATCTTTGTTTTTCAATTTTGGAATTTTTTTGTCAGTTTTAGTATTTTTATCAAGTTTGGTGCCGATATGTATATTGGTCCAGGACTCAATAGCGATATTCTTTCTAAGACTAAAATGCAGAATTCTACAATCAAAAAATTTTCTATCCAGATTTTTGTGAGTATGAAGAATATATCTTTCTTCCAGAGAATTACTAATAGCCATCCTTACCAATACATAAAATGATTCGGGTTTCCGTGTATTGAAATTATATAAAATTTCTTGGTCTTTTTTTGGTTGTAATCTTTGTTCATAAATGTTTGAGTAGTTTCTATTCCCATAATTTATATATTTGTGTAATAAAAGATCATATCTGTAATGTTTTTTAAATTGATCTTTTTGACTCGTTAATGAATCCGCCATATATGTATAATAATGTTCTTTCGGATAATGATCCAATTGAGCTTTTACGTTTTTATATGAATAGGATTTCTTTGCGTTTTTATTTTGAGTTGCATAATGTTGACTGATTCTATTTCGCCATTTTTTTGGTACTAATTGAGACCATTTGGTCTGAGATAAATTGTATTGATAATGATTCTTTAACCAGTTTTTCCACTGATTCATTCTGGAATTTTTAATTTTGTTATGTCTTGATTTAGAATCAAATATTGCCTGTATCATACAATAATATTTTATTTGATTCCTCAGAAAAGGATAAGTCCCGCGATATTGAAATATAGATATCAAATTATACTTGTTAAGCAATTGGATTTGTGATAATTTATAAAATACATATGCTTGAGACAGGAAAGAAAAGTCGTAATAAATATTTGAATTTTTACTAACTTTACTAATAGAATTAGTAATAGAAGAAGATTTTTTTAAAGTCGAAATGAAGTTCATTGTATTTTGATCTGTTTCATCAATTCTTTCTTTATTTCTTTCATTGTTGTAAATTGATTTAGTGAAAAGTTTTTTTGTTGAAAGTTGTGTATTGATCCTAGGAATACTAATTATAGTTAACAATGTATCTATATATATTTTTTCAATAAAAGATTTTAAAAAAGAATGTGATTTGCGTATTATTCGAGTAGATTTTCTTTTGAATATTTGCCAAATATTTTTATGCAATTCTTGTCTTTTATCATCACAGGCCAAAATCCTTTTCTTATTTTCTTTTTTGATTTCTTCTATTTGATTCCTAAGTGTGATTGTCTTATCAGCAAGATTTTTTTTTTTTTTTTCTATAGGTGAATAATTTGTCCAATTCATAGATTCAATCCGAATGGGGGATTTCAGAAGAATCTCATTATAGTTTTTGGAACCTTTTCTATTTTCGTTAGGTTCATATACTTTCATCTTTCGCGATTCAAATAGAAAAATAGGTTTTTTTTTTTCAAGTTCTTTTATTATTCGTTTTATAATTCGTTTTATTTTTATAATGAAAATGATAAAGTTTTTGATGACCCGTTTTGTTTTTTCTTTAAAAACTCTTAGAATTAAAAAAAATGTCTTTTTCACTTTTCTAATTTTTTTTTTTAGTATTTTATATATGGGTTCAAAAAAAGAAGGTTGTTTTCGGGAGGAACCAAAGGGGAGTTCCGTTTCCTCTCCCCAAATTGTTAAAAAGCAAAAATTCTCTTTTTGTCTTTTTTCTTTCATTCTATCCCCACGATGAGATTCTATTTTAGACCCTCGCCAGGGTTTTAAGCAGAAAGGGAAGAGAATTTTTATTTGAATACCGTCTGTTAACCAATCCCGAGGAAATTCTGTTTCTGATAATTGAATACCATTATAAGTACATTTAACATGCATTTCTCTATTCCATTCCTTTAAATCCTCATACCACTCGGGGAATTGGAATAATAACATACGGCCAATATTTTTACCTATTATCAATAAGGGCAATACAATATATTTTCTAATAAAGGATTGGGTTACTAACATTAAACCCCTTATTGTTTGAGCAAATATAATGCTATCCCAAGCTTCTGCTATAGCTATCCGCTCGTTTTCTTTTTCTTTCTCGTCATTTTTTTTCCGCCTTTTTTCTGTCTCTTCCTCTTCAAAATCTGAAATTTGCAATTCTGGGTTTCTCCCCGCATTTTTTTTTAAAATGATATTTATCGTTTCATAGATATCAAAAGAAGAAAAAAAGGATGTTTTGTTTATTAGGTCCAACAAAAAAAGGGGAGAATGCACATTCGCTTGAAATATTTCCCAAACAGCCGTTTTACGTCTTTGAGCACGCATAGATCCTTTGATTATATCTCGACGAAAATCGGATAATTGTGAGTAACGTATCAAATCTATGTCTTCTGATTTGCTACTTTTAGCATTTGGATCGTTATCCGTATAAATTACTACTCGTTTGGCTTTTCTTGAATGAATTTCGGCATCTTCTGTCAATTCGTCTTCATTTTCTTTTTCCCGTTCTTCTAGTTCTAATTCATCGGTCAATTTATATAGCCATCGAGGAACCTTTTTGGCGATTTCTTGTATTCCAGTATGTTTTTTTTTAGTTGTTTGATCCTTTGGGTGATTTGTGTTGTTTGTAATTATATCAAATACAAATTTCAAGGACTTTGCTTGATTTTCTGAATTAATTATTCTTTTTTCTGCCAGTAAAGAACCCCTTTTTAAATAAAATTTTGGTAACGGCTCAAAAGACAATTCATCGGTTGATGTTGAAGAGTTAACAAAAAAAGCTAATAATGATTCTTTATCAAGCAGATTTTTTTTTTGTTCAAATTGTTGTGAATTTCTAGAACTAAAAAAGAACCCATGAATCTTATTTATCCAAAGCATTTCTATGCAACCTTCGGTAGAAGTAATGAAATCGTTCATTATTATATTTGAATCGAGTTTTTTTTTTTTTCTACGGGATGGACCCTTCAAAAAGGGATCATACCTTTTTGGCAAGTATTCTTGTTCGTTCTCATCGTTGCATAATCTGTTTCTTTTTTCGAGTATATCGAGAGAGGGGTATACCCCCTTTTTTTCGAGAGTTTTTATTCGATTTATTAATTCATTACTCAAGTTGTATTTTTTTTTTTCATTAACAGAGATCCAATAGTTATACAGTTTTTCGTGAGAACATTTTTCTGTTGTATACAAAGAAATTTTTCGTTCTATCATTTCCGAAAAAGTCGATAAACTAGGTAGATACGTAAAAGATATTATTTGTTTTCCATTATTTGGACATGTATAAAAAAAATATT